GTCCTTGTAGCTTATAAAAAGCATGACACTGAAGATGTCAAGATGGCTGCCACACACACCCAAGGACAAAAGACTTAGTCCTAACCTTACTGTTAGTTTTTGCTAGGTATATACATGCAAGTATCCGCGCTCCAGTGTAGACGCCCTGGACACCTTAACTCAGGTAGATAGGAGCAGGCATCAGGCTCACCACCACCGTAGCCCAAAACGCCTCGCAATTGCCACACCCCCACGGGTATTCAGCAGTAGTTAATATTAAGCAATGAGTGTAAACTTGACTTAGCCATAGCAAATCTAGGGTTGGTAAATCCTGTGCCAGCCACCGCGGTCATACAGGAGACCCAAATTAACTTTATAACGGCGTAAAGCGTGGTTACATGTTATCCAAGTAACTAAGATTAAAAAGCAACTGAGCTGTCATAAGCCCAAGATGCCAATAAGGCCCCCTTATTAAAGAAGATCTTAGGACAACGATTAATTGAAGCCCACGAAAGCCAGGGCCCAAACTGGGATTAGATACCCCACTATGCCTGGCCCTAAATCTTGATGCTTAAACCTACTAAAGCATCCGCCCGAGAACTACGAGCACTAACGCTTAAAACTCTAAGGACTTGGCGGTGCCCCAAACCCACCTAGAGGAGCCTGTTCTGTAATCGATGATCCACGATATACCTGACCATTCCTTGCCAAACACAGCCTACATACCGCCGTCGCCAGCCCACCTACACTGAAAGACCAACAGTGGGCGCAATAGCCCAACCACGCTAATAAGACAGGTCAAGGTATAGCCTATGGAATGGAAGCAATGGGCTACATTTTCTAGCATAGAACATCAACGGCAAAGAGACATGAAACTGTCTCTGGAAGGCGGATTTAGCAGTAAAGCGGGACAATCGAGCCCTCTTTAAGCCGGCCCTGGGACACGTACATACCGCCCGTCACCCTCCTCGCAGGCGCCCCCCCCCCCCCCCATAAATTAATAAGCTATCCAGCCGAAGATGAGGTAAGTCGTAACAAGGTAAGTGTACCGGAAGGTGCACTTAGAACACCAAGACGTAGCTTAAATAAAAGCATTCAGCTTACACCTGAAAGATACCTACTAACCTCAGGTCGTCTTGATGCCAGACTCTAGCCCAATCTACATGACCTGGAATAACAAAGCTACTCCATAAACCCAACTAAAGCATTCTCTAGTCCTAGTATAGGCGATAGAAAAGACACCATTGGAGCGATAGAGACCACGTACCGTAAGGGAAAGATGAAATAGTAGTGAAAAAAGCCAAGCTATAAACAGCAAAGATCAACCCTTGTACCTTTTGCATCATGGTCTAGCAAGAAAAACCAAGCAAAATGAATTTAAGTTTGCCACCCCGAAACCCAAGCGAGCTACTTACGAGCAGCTATTGTTGAGCGAACCCGTCTCTGTGGCAAAAGAGTGGGACGACTTGTTAGTAGTGGTGAAAAGCCAACCGAGCTGGGTGATAGCTGGTTGCCTGTGAAACGAATCTAAGTTCACTCTTAATTCTTCTCCAAGGAAAACCAACAAACCCCAATGAAGCGAATTAAGGGCAATTTAAAGGAGGGACAGCTCCTTTAAAAAAGAATACAATCTCTACGAGCGGATAAGTAATTTAGCCAAAATCCTACTGTGGGCCTTCAAGCAGCCACCAACAAAGAGTGCGTTAAAGCTCCGTACCCCAAAAATATAAGAACCTTGCGACTCCCTCCCCACTAACAGGCCAACCTATACCCAAATAGGAGAATTAATGCTAGAATGAGTAACCAGGGTCCTCCCTCTACGACGCAAGCTTACATCAATACATTATTAACAAACCACCCATATACGACAAATCAAACAAGCAGAGTATTAAACACTTTGTTAACCCAACAGAGGAGCGTCCATTAAGAAAGATTAAAACCTGTAAAAGGAACTAGGCAAGCCCGTCAAGGCCCGACTGTTTACCAAAAACATAGCCTTCAGCAAACCCAAAACAAGTATTGAAGGTGATGCCTGCCCGGTGACTCGTGTTTAACGGCCGCGGTATCCTAACCGTGCAAAGGTAGCGCAATCAATTGTCCCATAAATCGAGACTAGTATGAATGGCTAAACGAGGTCTTAACTGTCTCTTACAGGCAATCGGTGAAATTGATCTCCCTGTACAAAAGCAGGGATAAACCCATAAGACGAGAAGACCCTGTGGAACTTTAAAACCAGCAACCACCTTAAAACACACACACCCCCACTGGGCCCACTGCTAAATAAGCCACTGGTCTGCGTTTTTCGGTTGGGGCGACCTTGGAGTAAAACAAAGCCTCCAAAAATTAGACCACACCTCTAGACTGAGAGCAACCCCTCAACGTGCTAATAGTACCCAGACCCAATATAATTGATCGATGGACCAAGCTACCCCAGGGATAACAGCGCAATCTCCTCCGAGAGTCCGTATCGACGAGGAGGTTTACGACCTCGATGTTGGATCAGGACATCCTAGTGGTGCAGCCGCTACTAAGGGTTCGTTTGTTCAACGATTAACAGTCCTACGTGATCTGAGTTCAGACCGGAGTAATCCAGGTCGGTTTCTATCTATGATGAACTCTTCCCAGTACGAAAGGAGAGGAAAAGTGAGGCCAATACCACAAGCAAGCCTTCGCCTTAAGTAATGAAACCAACTAAATTACAAAAGGCTATCACACCACATCACATCCAAGAAAAGGATTAGCTAGCGTGGCAGAGCTCGGAAAATGCAAAAGGCTTAAGTCCTTTAACTCAGAGGTTCAAATCCTCTCCCTAGCTTTAACCTGAAACCACCGACATGACCAACTACCCCCTATTAATCAATTTAATCATAGCCCTCTCCTACATCCTTCCGATCCTAATCGCAGTAGCCTTCCTCACACTCGTAGAACGCAAAATCCTAAGTTACATGCAGGGGCGAAAAGGCCCAAACGTGGTAGGCCCATTTGGACTTCTACAGCCCCTGGCCGACGGAGTGAAACTATTCATCAAAGAGCCTATCCGGCCATCAACATCCTCCCCAATCATGTTCCTGACAACCCCCATACTAGCCCTACTCCTGGCAATCTCCATCTGGATCCCACTCCCCCTGCCATTCTCCCTAGCGGACCTAAACCTGGGCCTATTATTTCTCCTAGCCATATCGAGCCTAGCGGTCTACTCCATTCTATGATCAGGGTGAGCCTCCAACTCAAAATATGCTCTAATTGGAGCGCTGCGGGCGGTGGCTCAGACAATCTCCTATGAAGTCACCCTAGCAATCATCCTGCTATCTGTCATTCTCCTAAGCGGGAACTATACTCTGGGCACCCTGGCAGTCACCCAAGAACCCCTTTGCCTCATTTTCTCCTGCTGACCGCTCGCTATAATATGATATGTGTCCACGCTCGCCGAGACTAACCGCGCCCCCTTCGACCTGACAGAGGGGGAGTCAGAACTAGTCTCCGGGTTCAACGTAGAATACTCAGCAGGACCATTCGCCCTCTTCTTCCTAGCAGAATACGCAAACATTATGTTAATAAACACACTAACTGCCATCCTATTCTTCAACCCAAGCTTCTTAAATCCCCCTCAAGAGCTATTCCCCGTAGTGCTGGCCACAGAGGCCCTACTTCTATCAGCAGGGTTCTTATGAATCCGTGCTTCCTACCCTCGATTCCGATACGACCAACTAATGCATTTACTATGAAAGAACTTCCTGCCCCTCACACTAGCCCTATGTCTGTGACACATCAGCATACCAATCTGCTACGCAGGCCTACCACCCTACCTAAGATTCGCCCCGGAAATGTGCCTGAAGACTAAGGGTCACTATGATAAAGTGAACATGGAGGTATACTAACCCTCTCATTTCCTACCTCCCAGGCCTTAGAAAAGCAGGAATCGAACCTACACTAGAGGAATCAAAACCCTCCATACTTCCCTTATATTACTTTCTAGTAGGGTCAGCTAAACAAGCTATCGGGCCCATACCCCGAAAATGATGGTTCAACCCCTTCCCCTGCTAATGAACCCCCAAGCAAAACTAGTATTCACCATCAGCTTACTCCTAGGAACAACCATCACTATCTCGAGCAACCACTGAGTTATGGCCTGAACCGGCCTCGAAATCAACACACTCGCCATCCTGCCACTAATCTCGAAATCTCACCACCCCCGAGCTATTGAAGCTGCTACCAAATACTTCCTAGTACAAGCAGCTGCCTCTGCCCTAGTCTTATTCTCCAGTATAACCAACGCATGACACACCGGGCAATGGGACATCACCCAGCTCTCTCACCCAGTATCATGCTTGATTCTAACCTCAGCAATTGCAATAAAACTAGGACTAGTGCCATTCCACTTCTGATTCCCAGAAGTACTACAAGGCTCCCCCTTAACCACCGGCCTTCTACTCTCCACTATCATAAAACTCCCACCAATAGCGCTACTCTTCATAACCTCGCCATCACTAAACCCCACACTCCTAACCACCATAGCCATCCTATCGACAGCCCTAGGGGGATGAATGGGCCTCAACCAAACACAAACTCGAAAAATCCTAGCATTCTCCTCCATCTCCCACCTTGGTTGAATAGCGATCGTAGTTATCTACAACCCAAAACTTACACTACTCAACTTCTACCTGTACGCACTAATGACCTCAACAGTCTTCCTCACCCTAAACTCAATCAAGGCCTTAAAACTATCTACCCTAATAACCGCATGGACCAAAATACCAGCACTAAGCGCTATACTACTACTAACCCTGCTCTCACTAGCAGGACTACCGCCACTGACAGGGTTCCTGCCAAAATGACTCATCATCCAGGAGCTAACCAAACAAGACATGGCCCCAGCAGCCACGATCATCTCCCTCCTCTCCCTGCTAGGCTTATTCTTCTACCTGCGCCTAGCATACTGCACGACAATCACACTACCCCCACACACCACCAACCACATAAAACTATGGTACACCAACAAACCAACTAGCATCCTGATTGCTATCCTAACCACTATATCCATCATCCTGCTCCCGATCTCCCCTATGATCCTCACTGTCATCTAAGAAACTTAGGATTACCTAAACCGAAGGCCTTCAAAGCCTTAAACAAGAGTTAAACCCTCTTAGTTTCTGCTAAAGTCCGCAGGACACTACCCTGCATCCCCTGAATGCAACCCAGGTACTTTAATTAAGCTAGGACCTTGACTAATCAACTAGGCAGATGGGCTTCGATCCCACGACTCTATAGTTAACAGCTATATGCCCTAACCAACAGGCCTCTACCTAAGACTTCGGCGTGCAGTTGGCACACATCGATGAGCTTGCAACTCACCATGAATTTCACTACAAAGTCGATAAGAAGAGGAATTGAACCTCTGTAAAAAGGACTACAGCCTAACGCTTATACACTCAGCCATCTTACCTGTGACATTCATCAACCGATGACTATTCTCAACCAACCACAAAGATATCGGCACCCTGTACCTAATCTTCGGCGCATGAGCCGGGATAGTAGGTACCGCTCTAAGCCTACTTATCCGAGCAGAACTTGGACAACCAGGGGCTCTCCTAGGAGATGACCAAGTTTACAACGTAGTAGTTACAGCTCACGCTTTCGTGATAATCTTCTTCATAGTTATGCCAATTATGATCGGAGGATTCGGAAACTGACTAGTCCCCCTAATAATTGGAGCACCAGATATAGCATTCCCACGAATAAACAACATAAGCTTCTGACTACTGCCTCCATCCTTCCTCCTGCTACTAGCATCCTCCACCGTAGAAGCAGGAGCAGGCACAGGATGAACAGTATACCCCCCACTGGCCGGCAACCTAGCCCACGCCGGAGCCTCAGTAGATCTAGCAATCTTCTCCCTACACTTAGCAGGTATCTCATCAATCTTAGGGGCAATCAACTTTATTACAACAGCAATCAACATAAAACCCCCCGCCCTATCACAATATCAAACACCCCTATTTGTCTGATCCGTACTAATCACCGCAGTACTACTGCTCCTGTCGCTACCCGTCCTCGCTGCAGGAATCACAATGCTACTCACCGACCGCAACCTCAACACCACATTCTTTGACCCCGCAGGCGGAGGAGATCCAGTCCTATACCAACATCTCTTCTGGTTCTTTGGCCACCCAGAAGTCTACATCCTAATCCTGCCTGGATTCGGAATCATCTCCCACGTAGTAACATACTACTCAGGGAAAAAAGAACCATTCGGCTACATGGGGATAGTGTGAGCTATGCTATCCATCGGATTCCTGGGCTTTATCGTCTGAGCGCATCACATATTCACAGTAGGAATGGACGTCGACACTCGAGCTTACTTCACATCCGCCACCATAATCATCGCCATCCCAACAGGCATCAAAGTGTTCAGCTGACTAGCCACCCTCCACGGAGGAACAATCAAATGAGACCCACCAATACTGTGAGCCCTAGGATTCATCTTCCTATTCACCATTGGAGGACTAACAGGGATTGTTCTAGCAAACTCCTCACTAGACATTGCCCTACACGACACATACTACGTGGTAGCCCACTTCCACTACGTACTATCAATGGGAGCAGTATTCGCAATCCTAGCCGGATTCACCCACTGATTCCCACTATTCACTGGCTACACTCTACACTCAACATGAGCCAAAACACACTTTGGGGTAATATTCGTGGGAGTAAACCTAACCTTCTTCCCCCAACACTTCCTAGGCCTAGCCGGAATGCCACGACGATACTCAGACTACCCAGACGCCTACACACTATGAAACACTATCTCATCAGTAGGATCGTTAATCTCTCTGACAGCCGTAATTATGCTAGTGTTCATCATCTGAGAAGCCTTCGCATCAAAACGCAAAGTCCTACAACCAGAACTAACAAGCACCAACGTTGAATGAATCCACGGCTGCCCGCCCCCCTTCCACACCTTCGAAGAACCCGCCTTTGTCCAAGTACAAGAAAGGAAGGAGTCGAACCCCCATATGTTGGTTTCAAGCCAACCGCATAGACCACTTATGCTTCTTTCTCATAAAGAGGTGTTAGTAAAACAATTACATAGCCTTGTCAAGGCTAAATTGTAGGCGAAAACCCTACACACCTCTCCATCAAAATAATGGCCAACCACTCACAACTCAACTTTCAAGACGCCGCCTCACCTATCATAGAAGAACTCATGGGATTCCACGACCACGCCCTGATAGTTGCCCTAGCAATCTGCAGCCTGGTCCTTTACCTCCTAACTTTCATACTTACAGAGAAACTTTCATCAAACACAGTAAACGCCCAAGAAATTGAACTCGTCTGAACTATCTTACCAGCCATAGTGCTAGTAATACTCGCCCTACCATCACTACGAATTCTATACATAATAGACGAAATCAACGAACCAGACCTGACCCTGAAAGCCATCGGTCACCAATGATATTGAACCTACGAATACACCGACCTCAAAGACCTCACATTTGACTCCTACATAGTCCCAACAACAGACCTGCCCTTAGGACACTTCCGCCTACTAGAAGTAGACCACCGCGTTATTGTCCCCATGAGCTCCTCAGTCCGAGTCATCGTAACCGCAGACGACGTACTTCACTCATGAGCCGTACCCAGCCTAGGCGTGAAAACTGACGCAATCCCAGGACGCCTCAATCAAACTTCTTTCCTTGCCTCCCGACCTGGGGTATTCTACGGACAATGCTCAGAAATCTGCGGAGCCAACCACAGCTTCATGCCAATCGTAGTAGAATCTACCCCTCTCGCTAACTTTGAGAGCTGATCCTCTTTAATATCATCTCAATCATTAAGAAGCTATGAACCAGCATTAGCCTTTTAAGCTAAAGACAGAGGGACCCCCCCCTCCTTAATGATATGCCTCAACTAAACCCAAACCCCTGATTTTTTATCATGCTCTCTTCATGACTCACCTTCTCCCTAATCATCCAACCTAAACTCCTGTCATTCGTATCAATAAACCCCCCATCCCGTAAATCCACCACCATCCCAAACACCACCCCCTGAACCTGACCATGAACCTAAGCTTCTTCGACCAATTCTCAAGCCCATCCCTACTAGGAATTCCACTGATCCTTATCTCAATAACATTCCCAGCCCTACTCCTCCCCTCTCTGGACAACCGATGAATCACCAACCGACTCTCCACCCTTCAACTCTGATTCATCAACCTAGTTACAAAACAGCTGATAATACCATTAGACAAAAAGGGCCACAAATGAGCCATAATTCTCACATCCCTCATAATCTTCCTCCTGCTAATCAACCTGCTTGGGCTACTACCATACACATTCACCCCAACCACCCAACTATCAATAAACCTAGCCCTGGCATTCCCCCTATGGCTTGCCACTCTCCTAACCGGCCTACGTAACCAACCATCCGCCTCCTTAGGTCACCTCCTGCCAGAAGGTACCCCAACCCCGCTAATCCCAGCCCTAATCCTAATCGAAACAACAAGCTTATTAATCCGACCACTAGCCCTAGGAGTGCGACTCACAGCCAACCTCACAGCAGGGCATTTACTCATTCAACTCATCTCCACGGCCACAACAGCCCTATTTTCGACGATACCAGCAGTCTCTTTACTAACATTAGTAGTCCTCTTCCTATTAACAATCTTAGAAGTAGCAGTAGCAATAATCCAGGCCTACGTCTTCGTCCTACTACTAAGCCTCTACCTACAAGAGAACATCTAACACCACGATAATGGCTCACCAAGCACACTCTTACCACATAGTAGACCCAAGCCCATGACCCATTTTAGGAGCAGCCGCTGCCCTACTAACTACTTCAGGACTAACAATGTGATTCCACTATAACTCTCCCCGACTCCTAATTCTAGGACTCATCACCACCGCCCTAGTCATATTTCAATGATGACGGGACATCGTGCGGGAGAGCACATTCCAAGGCCACCACACCCCCACCGTGCAGAAAGGGCTTCGATACGGAATAGCCCTGTTCATCACATCAGAAGCCTTCTTTTTCCTGGGGTTCTTCTGAGCCTTCTTCCACTCAAGCTTAGCCCCCACCCCAGAACTCGGAGGACAGTGACCACCCGTAGGAATTAAGCCCCTAAACCCGATAGAAGTGCCTCTCCTAAACACTGCCATCCTCCTAGCATCAGGAGTTACCGTCACATGAGCCCACCACAGCATCCCAGAAGCCAATCGAAAACAAGCAATCCAAGCTCTACTCCTAACAGTCCTCCTAGGATTCTACTTCACAGCCCTACAAGCCATAGAATACTACGAAGCCCCATTCTCCATCGCTGACGGAGTATACGGCTCAACCTTCTTCGTCGCTACAGGATTCCACGGCTTACACGTGATTATTGGCTCTACATTCCTATTAGTATGCCTCCTGCGCCTAATCAAATACCACTTCACGTCTAACCACCACTTCGGATTTGAAGCAGCCGCCTGATATTGACACTTCGTAGACGTTGTATGATTATTCCTCTATATCTCCATCTACTGATGAGGATCTTACTCTTCTAGTATATCTATTACAATCGACTTCCAATCCTTAGAATCTGGTTTAAACCCAGAGAAGAGTAATAAACATAATTCTATTCATACTAACACTTTCATTCGTCCTAAGCATACTACTAACAGCACTAAATTTCTGACTAGCCCAAATAAACCCAGACCCAGAAAAACTATCCCCATACGAATGCGGATTTGACCCCCTAGGCTCAGCTCGACTGCCCTTCTCCATCCGCTTCTTCCTAGTAGCCATCCTATTCCTCCTATTCGACCTAGAAATCGCCCTGCTCCTACCACTACCATGAGCCACCCAACTACAATCCCCCATCACCACTCTGACCTGAGCTTCCCTACTAATTCTACTCCTCACTCTCGGACTAATCTACGAATGAATCCAAGGCGGGCTAGAGTGAGCAGAATAGCAGAAAGTTAGTCTAACTAAGACGGTTGATTTCGACTCAACAGATTATAGCCCTCACCCTATAACTTTCTTTATGTCCTACCTACACCTAAGTTTTTACTCAGCCTTCACCCTAAGCAGCCTAGGGCTAGCCTTCCACCGAACCCACCTAATCTCAGCACTACTATGTCTAGAAAGCATAATACTGTCAATGTACATTGCCCTAGCCATATGACCCATCCAAACACAAACACCAGCGTCCACCCTACTACCCATCCTAATGCTAACATTCTCCGCCTGCGAAGCCGGCACAGGACTAGCCCTGCTAGTAGCCTCCACCCGGACCCACGGCTCCGATCTACTACACAACTTCAACCTCCTACAATGCTAAAAATTATCATTCCAACTGCCATGCTACTACCCCTAGCCCTCCTGTCCCCATGCAAGCACCTATGAACTAACACCACCCTGTACAGCTTACTGATCGCTGCTACAAGCCTACAATGACTCACGCCCACGTACTACCCGAGCAAAAACTTAACCCCCTGAACCTCCATTGACCAAATCTCCTCCCCCCTACTAGTCCTCTCCTGCTGGCTCCTACCCCTCATAATCATAGCAAGCCAAAACCACCTAGAACAAGAACCCGCCGCCCGCAAGCGAATCTTTGCCACAACAATCGTCCTAGCCCAGCTATCCATTCTACTAGCCTTCTCAGCCTCAGAGCTGATGCTCTTCTACATCGCATTCGAAGCTACCCTAATTCCAACCCTAATCCTCATCACACGATGGGGCAACCAGCCAGAGCGCCTAAATGCTGGGATCTACCTACTATTCTACACACTCGCCAGCTCACTACCACTACTAATCGCTATCCTACACCTACAAAACCAAATCGGCACACTATACCTCCCAATACTAAAGCTATCGCACCCCACACTAAACAACTCCTGATCTGGACTAGCCGCGAGCCTAGCCCTACTCACAGCTTTCATGGTCAAAGCCCCACTCTACGGCCTACACCTATGACTTCCCAAAGCCCATGTAGAAGCCCCTATCGCCGGCTCCATACTACTAGCCGCCCTGCTGCTAAAACTCGGAGGATATGGCATCATACGAGTCACCATCCTAGTAAACCCAACATCAAACAACCTCCACTACCCATTCATCACTCTAGCCCTGTGAGGCGCTCTAATAACCAGCGCCATCTGCCTACGACAAATTGACCTAAAATCCCTAATTGCTTACTCATCTGTAAGCCACATAGGCCTGGTAGTAGCCGCAACCATAATCCAAACCCAATGAGCATTCTCAGGGGCAATAATCCTAATAATTTCACATGGACTGACATCATCAATACTATTCTGCTTGGCCAACACCAACTATGAGCGAACTCATAGTCGAATCCTCCTACTCACACGAGGGCTACAACCCATACTACCCCTGATAGCCATTTGGTGACTTCTAGCCAACCTCACAAACATAGCCCTCCCACCAACAACAAACCTTATAGCAGAACTAACCATCGTAATTGCACTCTTCAACTGATCCGCTTTCACGATTATCCTAACGGGAGCCGCAATCCTACTCACAGCCTCATACACCCTATACATGCTCACAGTGACACAGCGAGGTCCCCTCCCATCACACATCACATCAATCCAAAACTCCTCTACACGGGAGCACCTCCTCATGGCCCTACACATAATCCCAATATTCCTACTCATCCTCAAACCTGAACTAATCTCAGGCACTCCCATATGCAAGTATAGTTTCAACCAAAACATTAGATTGTGATTCTAAGGACAGAAGTTAAAATCTTCTTACTCGCCGAGGGGAGGTCGAACCAACGAGAACTGCTAACTCTTGCATCTGAGCATGAAACCTCAGTCCCCTTACTTTCAAAGGATAACAGTAATCCAATGGTCTTAGGAGCCACTCATCTTGGTGCAAATCCAAGTGAAAGTAATGGACCTATCCCTAATCCTAAATACATTCATACTCCTAACCCTAGCCACCCTAGCCACCCCTACCCTATTCCCACTTTTATCAGACAACCTCAAAAACACCCCCGCCACCATCACAAGCACAGTTAAAACCTCCTTCTTAATCAGCTTAATCCCCATAACAATCTACATCCACTCCGGGACAGAAAGCCTGACCTCCGTCTGAGAATGAAAATTCATCATAAACTTCAAAATCCCAATCAGCCTAAAAATAGACTTCTACTCACTAACCTTCTTCCCCATCGCATTATTCGTCTCATGGTCCATCCTGCAATTCGCAACCTGATACATAGCCTCAGACCCGTACATCACAAAATTCTTCACCTACCTACTATTCTTCCTAATTGCAATACTAATCTTAATCATCGCCAACAACCTATTCGTCCTGTTCATCGGCTGAGAAGGAGTCGGAATTATATCTTTCCTGCTAATCAGCTGATGGCACGGACGAGCAGAAGCCAACACCGCCGCCCTCCAGGCCGTCCTTTACAATCGAGTGGGGGATGTAGGCCTAATCATGTGCATAGCATGACTAGCATGCGCTATAAACACCTGAGAAATCCACCAACTTCCCCCTACATCCCAAACACCAACACTCCCCCTTCTTGGCCTAATCCTAGCTGCAACCGGCAAATCCGCTCAATTCGGCCTGCACCCATGACTACCAGCCGCCATAGAAGGACCCACCCCCGTGTCAGCCCTACTCCACTCCAGCACAATAGTAGTAGCAGGAATCTTCCTATTAATCCGAACCCATCCCCTATTCAGCAACAACCAGACCGCCCTGACCCTATGTTTATGCCTAGGGGCTCTATCTACACTATTTGCCGCTACATGCGCCCTCACCCAAAACGACATCAAAAAAATCATCGCCTTCTCCACCTCAAGCCAACTAGGACTAATAATAGTTACAATCGGACTAAACCTCCCAGAACTAGCCTTCCTGCACATCTCTACCCACGCATTTTTCAAAGCTATGCTCTTCCTATGTTCAGGCTCTATTATCCACAGCCTAAATGGCGAACAAGACATTCGAAAGATAGGAGGCCTTCAAAAAATACTACCTACAACCACCTCGTGCCTGACTATCGGGAACTTAGCCCTAATAGGAACGCCATTCCTAGCAGGGTTCTACTCAAAAGACCAAATCATCGAAAGCTTAAACACATCCTACTTAAATACCTGGGCCCTCTTACTGACTCTCCTAGCCACATCCTTCACTGCAGTATATACAATCCGTATGACCGTACTAGTTCAAACCGGCTTCGTCCGAATTCAACCCTTGACCCCAGTCAATGAAAACAACCCCGCAGTGACCTCCCCCATCACCCGCCTTGCTCTAGGAAGTATTATAGCAGGCTTCATCATCACCTCCTACATCCTACCAACAAAAACACCCCCCACAACCATACCACTATCCATCAAAATAACAGCCATGGTAGTAACAGCCATAGGAATCGCCATAGCCCTAGAAATCTCAAAAACAACCCAAATGCACATCCTAACAAAACAAACACCGCTATCAAACTTCTCCACCTCCCTAGGATACTTCAACCCCCTAGTTCACCGCTTCAGCATAACTAAGATCTTAAGCGGAGGACAAAAAATCGCCTCGCACCTAATCGACCTATCCTGGTACAAAATACTAGGACCAGAAGGATTGGCCAATCTACAACTAACAGCATCCAAAATCTCCACTACCCTACACTCCGGCCTAATCAAAGCCTACCTAGGATCATTCGCCCTATCCATCCTAATCATCCTGATATCAATACACAGAATCAACAAATGGCCCTCAACCTTCGTAAAAATCACCAAATCCTTAAAGTCATCAACAACGCCCTAATTGACCTCCCAACACCACCCAACATCTCAACATGGTGAAACTTCGGGTCACTACTGGGCATTTGCTTAATCTCACAAATCGTCACAGGCTTACTACTAGCCATGCACTACACAGCAGACACCAACCTGGCATTCTCCTCCGTAGCCCACATATGCCGAGACGTCCAATTCGGGTGACTAATTCGCAACCTGCACGCCAACGGAGCATCGTTCTTCTTCATTTGTATCTACCTACACATCGGCCGAGGACTGTATTACGGCTCCTACCTCAACAAAGAGACCTGAAACATCGGAGTCATCCTACTCTTAACCCTCATAGCAACCGCCTTCGTAGGGTATGTCCTGCCATGAGGACAAATATCCTTCTGAGGAGCTACAGTCATTACAAACCTATTCTCAGCAATCCCCTACATCGGACAAACACTCGTGGAGTGAGCCTGAGGCGGATTCTCAGTAGACAACCCCACATTAACCCGATTCTTCGCTCTACACTTCCTACTCCCATTCCTCATCGTAGGCCTCACACTAGTACACCTCACATTCCTACACGAAACAGGATCAAACAACCCCCTAGGAATCCCATCAGACTGCGACAAAATCCCATTCCACCCTTACTACACCGTAAAAGACATCCTAGGATTCGTATTAATACTCTCCCTACTAGTCTCCCTAGCCCTATTCTCCCCCAACCTCCTAGGAGACCCGGAAAACTTCACCCCGGCCAACCCCCTAGTAACTCCACCCCACATTAAACCCGAGTGATACTTCCTATTCGCCTACGCCATTCTACGATCCATCCCGAACAAACTGGGAGGAGTCCTAGCCCTGGCCGCCTCAATCCTAGTCCTATTCCTAACCCCACTCCTCCACACATCAAAATTCCGATCAATGACCTTCCGCCCTCTGTCGCAAATCCTATTCTGGGCCCTGGTCGCTAACGTCCTAGTCCTAACCTGAGTAGGCAGCCAACCAGTAGAACACCCCTTCATCATCATTGGTCAACTAGCCTCACTCTCCTACTTCACGATCATCCTAGTCCTATTCCCCCTTGCAGCCATCCTAGAGAACAAGCTGCTCAAACTCCAATAAACCCTAATAAACTCTAATAGTTTATGAAAAACGTTGGTCTTGTAAACCAAAGATTGAAGATTACACCCCTTCTTAGAGTTACCGCGCATCCTCAGGGAGAAAGGATTCAAACCTCCATCACCAACTCCCAAAGCTGGTATTTTGAATTAAACTACTCCCTGACCCTACCATTAAACCGCCCGAATGGCCCCCCGAGATAAACCCCGCACAAGCTCCAACACCACAAACAAAGTCAGCAACAGCCCCCACCCCCCAACCAACAATAACCCAACCCCATCCGAGTAAAGCAGGGCCGCCCCGCTGAAATCCGACCGAACCGATAACAAACCACCATTATTCACCGTGCCCTCATCCCCCAGCAATCCCACCACACCACTCACAACGAAACCCACCACAACAACCAAGCCCATGCCAAAGCCATAGCCAACAACCCCTCAACTAGCCCAAGCCTCCGGATAAGGATCCGCTGCCAACGACACCGAGTAAACAAACACCACCAACATCCCTCCCAAGTAAACCATAACAAGCACCAAGGACACAAAAGAAACCCCCAAGCTGACCAGCCAACCACACCCAGCAACAGCTGCCACAACCAACCCTAACACCCCATAATACGGAGAAGGATTAGATGCAACTGCTAACCCCCCCAAAGCAAAACATAACCCTAAAAACAGGACAAATTCTATCATAAATTCCCGCCCGGCCTCTCTCCGGGACCTACGGCCTGAAAAGCCGTTGTTATATAACTTTAACTACAAGAACGCCTAGACCAGTCAGCTCCTCCGACCCCCCCCTTCACCCCCCGCAGTATATTTTCTCTATACTTTCAGGGTATGTATAATATGCATCACATTATATGCCACATCAGACAGTCCATGAAATGTAGGATAATCCAAAGTATATGTAATGGTACTCCACATGAAACCCAAACATTATCTCCAAAACAAGTGGTATAAGGACAGTAACTCCACCAGAGACATTCTTGCTTCAGGTACCATAAAGCCCAAGTCATCCTACCCAAGGCCCAAGCCGCAAGCGTTACCCCTAACACCCAAGAATCCAGCACTATACCAACTCTTCACTCACGTGAACGAGGAATGTCCCAGCACACCTTTGAACCCTCAAAGTCTACCGAGTTCGCCCACCTCCTAGGCAATATTCTAGGCCAACAGCTTTCAAGCACTCCCAAGCCAGAGGACCAGGTTATCTATTGATCGCGCTTCTCACGAGAACCGAGCTACTCAACGTTATAGGTGATTTAGGTTATTGGCTTCAGGCGCATACTTCCCCCCTAACCGCCGAGCTCAACTTGCTCTTTTGCGCTATTGGTTGTAACTTCAGGACCATGAACTACAACAAGCCCCCTCACTTGCTCTTCACAGATACAAGTGGTCGGTTGGATTCTCCTCCCTACTCCCACCGGCTATAGGCATACCGACCTTCTACACTTTGTTTTTTTTAATATCCTTTCAATAAGCCCTTCAAGTGCGTAGCAGGTGATATCTTCCTCTTGACATGTCCATCATATGACTACCGAGCATATGAATCCCCTAACACCCAGAATGTCATGGTTTAATGGATAAGGTCGTCTCAAACTTGACACTGATGCACTTTGACCCCATTCATGGAGTGCGCGCTAACTACCTCCCGTCAACAGATAGTGTAATGGTTGCCGGACATACTTATTATTTTATCACTCACTAGGAACTTGTATTTAAACTCTATATTCACGCATTCATTTCTTTTAATATTGAAATTTTCATCACCTTTCATAAAACGATAAGCCCGCCCGCGCCTGCATTTACCTAAACCACCAACCATTCACACATCTTCAACTTACTTTTCTCCCTATTTCCTAGTAACCCTGGACTGAACAATCACCCACCACACAACCAACCCGACATAGCGTGAACAGCCCTAAACAAATCACCACAAACCAAACACAGCCCTCAAAACGAACTTTTCACCATCCCGAAAAACCAAACAAAAATATAAACCACTAACACAAAACACTAAACAACCCCCGCCCAAACCA